GGCATAGATGCCAAACAAACCTGACCCCTATCTATCGTCGTAGAAGCTGTTCCTAGGAAAGATTATGGTTCTCGGGTATCTAATCAATTAACCGGGGAAGCTTAAGCGGAAATGAAAGAGTAGGGTGAGGGGGAAGCCACTAAATTGAAGGCTTCGCTCGCTCGCTCTAACGCTCGTTTAGTAGACAGCAAGTGGAGTGCATAAGCCCCTTTAGAGAGAGGGGCGAGTACTACACGAGCTCGTAAGTCAAGTACGGAACGAGCCTTGTCTACGAACGACCTCGTCTTGCTTGCTTCTGGTGAAGCTTCTAGCACTAGATAATAGGCATTCTGGTATGGCAGGAATACTACTTTTTAGGTCGACCACTACATAGGAGCGATAGCGAAGCCAAGCCGTATAAAGGTGAGCAGCCCTTACTTATAGCAATAGCAAACGGCCTACTTATAGCCCTATTTTTCCCCTTTCTTCGGGGACTTCAACGGGCCAACCAAAATGGCAATTCTTCACGTTTTCCTCAGACAGTGGGAATGAATTCTATTACTTGATTGACATTGACAGATATGTGTACCACACCGAACAAGCAATATGCCGATATGCTTGATGTACCAGCCAAGGCAGCTCGACCGTATACAGTATGAGGGATTCGCCTTTGCCTCAGACAGAAGAAGAACGGATTGAACAGGACAGGACAACCGGGAAGGGAAGCCTGACATAGATATTGATTTGAACAAAGGAACAACAACCGGTACCAGAAACCAAACAAAAGATGGAATTCCAGATTGAACAGATGACCGACCTACAATAAGACGAAAATAGAATTCCTAATTCCATTCTCTAAGACGAACTAAAGGGATGTCTCTAAGCAGCCAAGGCCAAGAGCAAGCAGGAGTAGTCCTATCTGCCTAGAAGGATTCGATAAAGAGAATGTGAGTGGGCAGGAGATCAATAGACACAGAAAGAGAAGACCAAAAGGAGCAGAAGGCACTCAGTTGTTTATGTGAAATCAAGGAGCAAGAGGTTACACTTTTACACTTTCCCGAAGAGAGCTCGAAGCAATAAGATGAAAGATGGGATAAGATGCTAGCCTTAGCGCAGAAGATCAATCATTGAGCCTTAGGCCACTACCGAACAGCAATGGAGGATCATAACACTTGAGAGATGATCCCTACTTGAAAAGGCGGAGACTGTTGCGACAAATCGAGTTTCAAAAGCCCATTTATCAATCCAATTTTCAGGCACACCAGTCAAAGAGCCATCGGACCCATGAAAGTCCCCTTTTTTTACTAATATACACGGCCTTTGCCAGGATGTCTTTCATCAAGCAAAAGAGGGTAAGTTGTTCGCTTCTAGAACGCTCAGCCTTGTGTCAGAAAGAGAGTGAGGGAGGGCACATTCCAGCTAAGATGAGTTAAATCTTTTTGGCTAAAGTAGCCGAAGTTCCAGTGCCATTTGAGTTTTAGTTTGAGCCCCAAAGCATAGTTACCGGGGAATTATATAGCGAAACAAAAAACCTAGTTAGGTACGAAAGAGCTGACAAAATAGCTAAAAGCTATTCTATTTTTGGGAGGGCTTTTTCGGGTCGAACGGGCAATCGGATTAGGCCAGGAAGAGAGGGTCTTCTTTACCTTCAACAACATCAGCTTGCAGAAGACCTAAAAACCCTCCTCAACCACTTTGTGAACCTTTCTCGCTAGAGTAACGAGTGGGATAACATGTGCTTTTAGGAAAGACGGAAAGCGGAACTTCTAGCTTGGCTAGGGGGAAGAGCTAGCTGCCATCTTGGTTCAGTCCGAAAGCACAGAAGATACTCATTCCTTTGGTCCCCATCTACGCCTGTGTGACCTTATGTTTTCATATTGATGTGTATGTGTTCCGGTCCTTCCCGCTCATCCAGCTTCTACAAGCGGAGAATTCGTTATAGCGTAGGGGTGGAAGAGTGCCCGCTAGAATCTTCTTTCACAATTTCTTTAAAAAGCTTGTGTCAAAGTCCTCTCGTCTACCGATCCGGGACAAAAGCCCTATGTTTACCGATCTCTCTCGTTCGACTTTAGCTATCCGTCCGATCACTTTCAGAGAATCTGTCCAGCTTGAGGAATAGAAATTGGATGTTGATATGCCCGGGCACTCCAATGATTGATTGTGCAGCTCTCTTCTATTAGCGACTAAGAGAAAAAGGGCACACGGACCGTACTCGATTGATAAGCCAGCCCTCTACACTATGGATTGTTGGTCCCCCCGCCCTATAGAATGAATAAGGGGAAGGCAGTAGTGGAGTAACGGGTTTTTGCGAAGCGAAAGGATCCGCCTCTTCTTTGTTGGTACTTGATTATAGCTTATATCTCACATTTCGTTGTGGAGAAATCAAGGGTTTGACTCTCTAGCCCTGCTGCTCTTGAAGAGGAAAGCATATGACGTACTGTCACCTCCCATTCTCTGATGACTCTCAAAGGAAAAAAGAGGTAAGCGTAAGCCCGGGAAAAGCCCTCTTAGTTAACTGCCGCCGGTGCTACTTCCTTACTTAGTCAAAGACCCTGATCTATTCATTCAAGAAAAAAAAGAAGATAGTGATTTGGCTAACCTAAGGTACCTTCCCAATCGAAGTGCGTGACACATAAATGCCGATTCCATAAGCTTATTTCACTCATTGCTCTTAGTGGAATGGAAGAAATCCCTCAAAGTCCCTCAAATGCGGCTGCCTTGAACGAATCCCATTCGTAGTTCTGAATAAACCTCCTAAGTCAATCCGGACGGGATAACTTCAAAAGGATCATGCCGAGTTCCAGAAAGATTCTTTTTTCATCAAAGACCGAGGACTCCCAACATCTGTCTCGCTTCCAAACCAAAGGAGCCTCCCTGTTCTATAAAAGGCTTTCGAAAAGCCATTGCCAAAAGTGCTTTCACCTACCTACTAGCTAGGGGCACAAGCCGGGAACCTAACCGGTGAAAGAGTCAGAGCCTTTCCGAATCCGAACTAGGGATCAGATCAACCTAAAGCAAGCACCATCAGTTGTGGATGAATCCACAAAGTCTTTATACTTAGCTCGTCAAGCGAAGTAGCTATCAACGGCTTTAGCATGACAACTATAACATCAAGCCATGGTAAACTGCCAAAGCTTCTACTGTAGTGTAGCACCTGGGTTCAGCCTTCTCCTTGCCGAGTTTCATCGCCCGCAGCGTGTTCAATTGGAAAGTCTGGCAAAGGCGCTGACTAGCCCTGCTCAATAAGGATGTAGGGTCTCTTGAGCATTTATCTTTCCTATCTCGTCCTTACGCTATCCATAAGGTTGACCTAGCCCTCTCTTCTCTCTCTTTGTTCACGCGAAGATTCCTTTCCTAGCCTGTTCTGCTTCGTCTTCTGTATTTGAAGATGAGGGATAAACGGTTCGGGATAAAGGGATCTCTTGGTTAGGCGTCTGCCTATGCGGACGGGGATTCGGGCAATGAGGATTTTTATTAGGATGAAAGAGCGAAGGAGGATTCTACCTGCTATTATTTATTCATAACAGGCGCTAACCAATCCCAGGCCATGAATGTCAAGCCAATCGGGTGGGAGTGACTAATCGGCAAGGAGACAAAACTATGACCGGTAGCTATCCCCTTCCCCTTCTATTCTTGATTGGAGAAGCAAGATCGTAGCATAGAAAGTCTTGCTTACTATCTACTCTTAGATGGAGGAGGTTGAAGCAACTAGGTAGTAGCCTAAGCGCTAAGAAGCTATTGGCCTATATGCTTAACACATGCAGAATGGACGACTCTTTGAGATTCTGTAAGTGACTTAGTGCTTTCTCAGAAGAAAGAAGGTCCCAAAGTACGCGGCGTTCAGAACCAGTCTAGAAGTGCATGAATTAGAAAGACGGAAAAAAGATGAAGAAATTATATTATCACAGGCTTTCCTTTTCCTTTCCTACTTACCAATGGAACTAGCTGTAAGGACACTAAGAGATAGTGAAATAGTCCTCCATAAGCGCCTAAAAAGTCTTCCTGCAAAGCTTCTTAAGTAAGGATATCATTAGCTAGAGCCCCCGCAGAGAAATCTATATTACTATTGAAGGGGTAAGGAATTGAGCGTAACCTTTCTCTCACTCGATGATGGGGAACTCCTAATGCCTGTAGGGGCTTACCCTGAGACTGATACTCCACCTCTATCTGCAACTCCCACTGAAGGGAAAGAAGAATCAAGGGTATAAGCAAAGGAAACTCTTACTACTCCATCGAAGATTTTCGTGAGATGGCAGTGATCTTTAGCTGGTCATGGACATAAGATGCTCTTTTCCTCGGAGCCGTCGATCTCGATAGAAGGAGGTTGAAAGCGGCATTCCTTCCAAATGTTTCGGGGGCAAGACAGGCATTGGATCCTGTTGATTCCACAGTCGATTCTCTAACAGCAAAAGCTAGGCCTTCAACTACCGTTCGTGCCAAGGAAAGAAGTCCAAAAGCAGGGGATCTTGCTAAGAGCTCCTCTTCCGCGGTAATCCCGCATCTCTTCTTTTAAACAAAAGAGTAAATTGCCCACTCAAGCTTTCAAAGAGCGGAGTCGTTGTCGTGAACAGGATTCTTCCTACCCTTGGGAAGTAGGCTAGCAGCAATCAATAGCTTTTATCTCATCGCCATTTATCGCCTGGTCCGGGGATTGACCCTACGGCTATGGCTATTGCGCTTATAAATTCAACTTCAAATTCAAAGAACAGATTCTTTGCATCTATTCTAAGAGCTGATATGGCATCCAATCTAGCACCCTCTTTTCTTCCTTCAAAGCTTCAATCTTTCACGACCGACTTCCAGTAGCCAGTATCGTAATTCATTCTTCTCCTTGCTGACTTTGCGGGCTAATTCGGCTATTAAGCCTTTCGACTGGTATGAGTTCCTAAAGCAGTTAACCGTGTATGAGCTTCCCCCTTGCTTTCCTGGCTTGGCCACTAGCAAGAACAGCGACCGACTCTACTTAATCAACTGCTGCCATTTCCTTTGCTATCGGGGAGAAACTCCTAACTAAATAAATAGGCAATTCGTAATGCTCTCTTCCTTTCCTCTTCTGCTCTTCCTGTCCCTTTCAATTGGTCTGTCGTACTCTCCTCTATCGAGAATTGCTTTCTCGCAACTGTCCTGTGGAAAAGGGATGCCGCTCTTCTGGTAGCCGTTGTTTGCTTCATCGCTTTCAGTATCCTTTGCTTGGTTAATTTCTTTCCGCTCTACTGACTTTGACTACTTTACTAACTAATAAGATAAGGCTAGCAATCGCTCGTTTTTCTTATTAGTACGATAGGTGGGTAATCTCTTCTGTTATGAGTGAATCTCTATGGCTTATTTCTTTTCTATTTTTCGTAGGCCTCTTTTCTGTAGCAATCAGCCCTCTTCAAGCGATCTTCTATAGGAGAGCCTATATGAAGCAAGGAAGTAGGCCTAGCAGAGTAAGCATTCCCTCTATCAGTCTAGCACTCTAGTCTTTATGGCGCAATCAGTTAATCAATTGGAGAATGGGGGCTTGGGATATTGAATCCACACTGAGACTTGAGCAATCGGGCTTTCCGTCCACCTTGTTATACTCTTCGGCAATAGAGATGAGAGATGCTAGAACCAGGCAAGGCGCGGGAAGAGAATGCGAGATTGAATAAGCCGCCCTATTCCTTGGATGGGACGGACAAGCTATAGCTATAGATAGAGTGGCAAGGAGAGATGCGTTATAGGACACAGGTGGCAATAGAGATCTTCCTATATGACTCGGAAAGTGAAGGAGAGAAGCTAGAGCTAGATCTATGCCTATGAGAAGCCTCTATGAGTAGATTAGACTATGCCAGGTACAGTGAAAGTCTTTATGAGCAGCATACCAGTGACAGCCCTTACGACAGATTGATTGAGAAAGTGGGATTCCCGATGACCGAAGAAAGGCAGAAAAACTAAGAGATGGAGGGATGGGGATATTGAAAGTCCAGGATTCCTACTTCTTGTTTTGCTAATCACAGCGATTTACTTCGATAGCAAAACAAGTAAGGGTGGTCTATGATCAGGGAATTCCTTTACTTTAAAAGTGAAGTCCTTTGATGCGCGAGGAACTGTCTGAAAGTGAAAGGCATCATTGGTAGGCGGCCAAGCGAACATTCCTGTGTGATTGGGGATAGGTAGGCGCAGTGAATCGGTAATCGGGCAATTCGTTAAACGATATCTGTATAATGAGTACCTCTTCTGAAGCCATACCGCTCTTCTGTTGTCTTCTGGTAAAGCGCTTTAGTCAGGTCGGAAGATTTGAGTATACAACTCTCAATGGATAATAGGAGACCACAAGGTGTATCATCAAAAAGGGCGGCGCCGGGCAAGTCCAGTGGTCATACCGACAAAGCATAAGAATGTGAAGTACAGAAGGAATCTTTGACAATCAACTATGGGGTACTCCGAGCCAACCACCAGCCCTAGTAGGGGCTCGCTGCCTATGCCAAATGATCCTTCTTTGGTACTACCTTCCTGGCTAGTCTTGCCTATGGAAATGAATAGTCAAACCAACAAGACCATGAAAACTTTCGTTTGTTGGGCATACTTCTGTATCAAAATGGGACTTGCGCTTTCTTGTGAGTGAGGACAACTTCCCTTTCGCTGAACGGAATCAATAGAATTTCTTGGTGACCGGACACCACTGCTTAAGAGGGATTGCCAATAGAGGTATAAACTCCCAGGGTAAGACTTCTCACTAGGTAAGTTCCCCCTTATCTTTTTTCAATGCTTTGGGGATCGGGCACAACAAGAAGGAGCTCCGCGTTTTTCCCTAGCGCATACTAAAGCAGAGTAGACTGATCGGACGACATGCGCATCAGAGCAATAGAATGGATTTCACATCGATAGCAATCAAGTCCTTGTCTTTCTCTGTATCGGTAGTAGCATCAGCCTCATTGCCCGGCATGGCTTGATAGTGGTATAAGGATTTCCCTGTAGGTGGTCCGCTTACTGTGCTATTTCAATGCTTCGGGGGACAAGATGTCGAAGGAACAAAGAGGACGAAGGTTCTTCGGCGCATATTCGTAGGATATGACACCGAACGAAAAGGATGGAGATGTTGCGACCCACCCGTAAAAGACATGTTTTGAAAAGATGGGGATTGGGGCTATTGATCCGGCAAGACGAGATGGAATTGCTATTGAGTCTTCGAGGCGCTGAAAGCCCTAAGATTGATCTGATTCCTCCCGGTCTTAGAGCCGGTAGATCAGATTGAATGAGGGATGGAAGGATGTTCCGGTATTCGAATTATCCGCTGGGCTACACGACGGTGGAAGTAGAGTGGCTGGAGCTCCTTCAAATCAATTATATTGGGAGGCCTAACGAGTGACAATGGTTCACAGTCCGACTGCTAATTCAAGTTACCTTTCAAACAGACGAGATTCCGCATCTACTTATTTCGGGATGAAGACATGTCGGCCTTACGACTGCTAATTGAGGCCTAAGGTATAGCAGTAACTGTATTAAACGTACTAGCAATGACTTTTGAGGAATTATTGATTCAAAACTTTCTATCGCTACACCCCTTTTCAACTATCTCAAATAGCGCACTAGCCGTAAGAGCAAGAGGTGTCGAATACGGCCACTCATCCGCTGAGCTGGCCGAAAGAAGCAAGCAAAGAGTCTTACTCTAAAGAAAAAGCCTATTCCTATTCTAGCAATCCTGCAAACTATTAATCGAAGTACTTAGCACTCACCGCTACAATTGGCGGAAATTCATTGGCACTGCATCTATCCCAATGAATTTTTAGCTTGTTCCTTAGCCCTCTTCTTTAGCACTGGCTTACTCACAGGAAGCTGGCCTAGCAGATGACTCTTAGTTAGACTGGTACTAGTTAGGATATCACATAAGGGGAATTCCATTCTAGGAGTTCTCCAAAGCCCTATCCCATATAAAAGAGAAAAGCTATATTAACGCTCTAGCCCAAGAATAGATCTTATGGAAAGAAAAGAACGATCGTCAGCGGAGATCGCAATACGAAGTTTTTTAGACATAATCCCCGGCATCAGAGAATTCCAGGGATTTTCTCTATTTAAAGTAGGAGATAGCCGGGTATTCCCACAGAGAAGTCTTGCTCTGGCTTGCCCAAAGCGTTGAACATAGAGAATGTTGGTTGTCTTACACACTGGTGGAATTGAATTTGATTCCGCTTTAATTAATAGTAAGAGGGGAATTGAGGAAAATCTCCTTGTCCGTAGTTCCAGCGGATTCTCTTTTGTCTTGCAAACCCATTATTCTGTACTCCCCTATTCTTGAAAAGACCGCTATGCACCTTGACTTTTGGCTTTTCGTTCTTTCTGCTGCAGCTGTTTAGCTATATTCTTCTCCTTTTATTAGTCCCCATCGGGAAAGAAAGCTCTACAGTGAAAGGCTTCCTTGATTGGTACTACTGGCTTGTCCATCTACTGGGTGGGACTACTCCGACATATCCGGTGCTACGCCCCTATTATCCCGTCCTCGAGACTGAACTAAGGCACATCCCTTCTTTGCTTAGGGTTTGGTTCGGGTTCAGCTTCTGCCGCTGCTTCAGCCGGTCAAAATACCAGGCCGGGGCTTTCCTGCGGTTTCCTATATTGCAATGGCAAGCAAACGGAAGGTTTCCCTCTTTCGGGTATAGGCTTTCCCGGATTGGAAAGATTTTATACTGCCAGAGAAAAGCTATCTAACCCTGATATCCTTGGTACTGTCCCTGCTGAGAAAGATCCGGATTTCCCAGAGAGTGCTTTTCCGGTGCGGTGTAACCAACAACTCAAGGCTATCAAGGGAAGGAGTTGCAGGACCGGAGTTCTATCTCGGATCCACAGAATGACCAGTTTTTGTCTCGAAAACCGCTCTTAGGGCAGGTTCCACGTGGGATTGGATATCGAAGGTGCCTTCCGAGCATTTTGGATATGGAATCTGTATTGCCGGAAAGGTTCTCCCTGTCCCGGGCAACCTCTCTTCTTATAGGATTCATAGAGTGGAGTTTACCCCTAAGGTTGGATTCCACAGATCTAATCGGCGGAAAGAAGCACTGGCTAAGACTTTAATGGAGATGGGGCCTACAGGGCAATCAGATAGCAGATTCCCTTTTACTGTCTTCAATGTCTTGACTTTAGGAATGATTGACTGTAAGAGAAGGATAGAGACTTTCCTAAGAGGGTCTTATGTATTCTTTTAAGTCTTTCTTGTTTTACCGTCTTGCTTAGGAAAGACACATCTCCGTCCAGACAAGATCCTTAGATGATCCTTTCTGTACCGTATGTCCTGTCTTGAAGAACGTCTTCCCCGGTCCGAGGCAGGTCAACAATCGTGGAAGGCCCAGGATGGTCGCTATAACGTCTTTTTCGGCACGGTAACAAGGTCCAACGATGAATCTCACATGGAAGGCGGTTACTGTGCCTTAAACGACGTGATATAGGCTTTAAAGAGGGTTTCATGATGGATTGTGGGATAGCCTTCCCCTCGGACTTGAGATCCTTTCCCTGGCTGGCAGGCTGTCTTAAATAAAAGGAATGCACATAAAGACAAGACAGCTTAAGCTTCACTGAAAGGCACATAAAGACAGTCTCATGCTTGCTTGCTTTAACTGCTGAAAGGTAAGACTCTTGGGACTGATGTCTCTCTCTTTATTTGACAGGCATGCATGAAAGAGAAGACATACAATCAAAGACTCTTTCCCTAAGGCATTCTTTGAACAGATGTACATATATCTCTAAAGAGACTGTCTCTTGGGGCCGGCCATGACAAGTCTATAGAATAGATACTCTCTGTCTCAAGGAATTCCCCATCAACAAAGGTCGGGCATTTCATGGAATCTGTAAGGCAGGCTTTCACTCTTTCCAGGGCAAGCTCTCTTCAAAGACTTTCCCTTCCGGATAATGTCTTTGCTCTCTATGTGCTTGCTTAAAAGGCCAAGGGAAAAGAAGAAGAGAGGGAGGACTTTCCGGGGCCTCCGACCTCTTCGCTTTGGGCATATCTACCACTTGAGCTGCAGGACAGTAATTATTGCACTCCGATCTAAGTGACATTTTTATCAAACCCCGGGAAAAAAGGCATAGATTACCTCCGTGGGATACATAACATAAAAACCGGTATCATTCCGAGGCCTTTCCCTTTTGCATTTCCCATCCCTTGAATAGAGCCTATAGACATACCCATGTATATTCCCTATCTGCCCTTAAGGCCTTCTTGGGCGCCTTGCATGCCTCCCTTGGCCGAGGAAAGCATGTAAATGGGAAACTCCTCGTATAGCCGGGAAGAAAAGGAAGGGGAATCCAGGGTATGGAATCTCAAGGCTTTCCGAAGATCAAGGCACACGAGAACTTCCTGGTCCTTGACAGTCTCCGCAGGGAAATCCAAGGTATATTGAAGTTTATATTGCCCTTGGAAGGATGCTAACCTTTCCCTTTTCCCTTTTTCCTGTCTGTTGAGATACTCGGGCTTTTTGCCCTAAGGTCCTCTGTCCGACAAGAATCAAAGGTTAAAGGCATAGCTCCCATGACCGGGATAGGCAAGAGAGAGCATGCAATTACCTATAAACTCCTCGGGAACTTCGGAATGCCCTCTTTCCGTCTCGAAATCCGCTTCTTGGGCAGGCATATGAGAGATTGACCGTCAAGGATGGCTTCCCGGCGCTTTCCGTGCATCTTTAGTATTGAAAGCAGGGTTCCCCTTCTGTCCCTAAGCATTCCCTTTTTCTGCCTTACCTCTTACTGAAGTTGAAACAACTGACTGTTGTCTACCTTTGATTCTGTCTTCCGGGTGAAGGTCCTGCGGAGGTCTTTTTTAGTGATCAAAATAGATTAGGGACAGTGACCCATGATGAAAGGAGCTATTGACCTGAGTGGTTTTCTATTTGTATTTGACAAGCAAGGTAGGTTAGTTAACGGACGGTAAGGTTAGGCTGGCATGGGATATAGTAAGTGTGCCACGAGTGCTCCCTTCTAAGGCTTCTGCTTCTCTCTAATAACGAGAAAATGACTCTTTCAGAAAGCAAAGCTACAACTCTTCAGTCTAAGCTAGAACTTAAGGCAAAAAGATGATTATTTGAATCAGTTCCTTCGTGGAATGGGATGTGGAATCAGGAAGAAGGAAAGCGTCTACGCCTTCTCGAGCCGGTGGAATCTCCTAGATAGGGAGGCGAGAGAGAGAAAGATCCGATCGACTTTCCGAGGTCGCCTTCATGTTCTTTTTTTTATTTCCCACGGAGAAAAAGACGAAACACATCTATGGCACTTTCCCCTGTGAACCTTCCCATGGGCCATGTGTTCGACAGGGACCGGTCCTTGGAACTCGGAATTCCCCATTTCCCGGGTGTACCCTTCGGGACGTTTTCCAATGTCTTCGGGGGATATCACTAAGTAGAGTATAGAGCTCCTCTAGGGCCCAATATACTTACGCATCAAGCCGATGAGATGGCTGATTCACAGGCATTCGTATTACTGGCCAATTGAATTTTCCTAGCTGATTGCATGGAATACGCAAAAGGATGTCAGGCATGTCAAAACACAAGGATGGACCGATCCAGGATCAGCTATACCTCTGAATCCCATAGTCAAGCCTTGGCCATTTCGGGGATGGGCCATGGATTTGATTGGGAAGATTTTGACCCCTTCTTCAAAAAAAGGTCACTCTTTCCTGCCCTCGTGCTTCTTTATTTCCTTCGCTTGTTAAGGAGTTGGAGCAAGTCTTTTCTGATAAGTTGCTTCGGGACATGAACACAAACTCACTTCAGACAGAAAAATCCAATGATGGCACAAAGGTCCAAAGCGATAGGCCCTCGTAGAACGTTCACTAAGGCAAGCCTCCATGGGCAAAGCTTTTAAAAAAGCGCCTTTGGGCGGACAAGTAATCCACGGCCTGTCTTTGGTTCCGCTGGAAGTTCGGGGGCGGAGAAGGAATGGTCTTTCCGAACAGTCTTGCTAAGAGCCACCGACTGAGACACTCCATCTTCTTGGATAACCAACTGGTCGATGCTTTCATGATTGATACATCTTATCTGATGCACCTTCTAGATTAGAGTTGGGCTATCCAGTTACCCAGAGAATACTTTTGATTTGTACGATTCCTCGCACTCACCTAAAGGCCTGGCCTTATGATAGGAAAAAAGAGCTTTAGTCACAACTGAGTGAATTCCGAAAGTCTGTCTCAGAAGAGAAGAAAGATTCTATTCTTATTTCTTTTCTCGAGTTGAATGAAACTAGAATTCAACTATTTTAATAAGAAAATCTCGATGTTTACGCGGGTTGGCCCAACTCCAACCCCTCGCTCCTCCATCCATACATTAAGCTTAGCCATGAATGTCATAATTTGTCTTAAGATAGACTTAGTGACTGCATCAAATTTAGGGGAGATAGAAGTGCGATTCCGACTAATCGGGAGCTTGCGTATGTAAACGAAAGAGTAGACATCTCCCTTGATAGCTGAATGCAAGCGAGGCTGGACCTAGATTCGCGTATGTAAGTGAAAACGAAAATCAAGGAGTTCCTCTTTCTAGACAAGAAAGTAGGAGCTCAAACAAGGTTCAAAGATCTCCAAAGTATGGTTGAAAGAAAGCCTTTCGGGTTAGCGAGGAACATGATAGTGAAAGAGAGAAGAAAGGAAATCCGATCTACGTTGGAGAGTAAATAATGAAAAGCCAGCCTACACAGGAGTATCAACATCTTAATAATATGCTTCCGTGCCTTACTCCCCATTGTATTCGTAGGGAGCGGGTATTTGGCTCTTCTGGAGAGATGACGGAATGAAGATAGACTTAGTATCAAGCAACTTTCAGGCTAGCAATTGTCTTGTCTACGAGGGGGGAAAAGAACCGGGGCTAGACGAAGTATTGCGTATATAAAGCAGGAAGGGCTTTGTGAGGCAGCAATGCGAGATCGCCCTCAGAGCTTTCTCGTAGCCTCTGGGGTACTTATTTATGCTTAACTCAAGGAGTTTATACTATTTTTTCGGGTCTTATCCCATGCTGATCGAAGCGCTATCCCTTCTTATCCCCTCTTTGTACGAATCTTTCCGTCTTGGTCCGAATCTACACCCTTTCAGGAACTCAAGTAACCTGGAAGTTTCCTTGATCCGCTACTCCGAACTCATCTCTTCATGCTATGTCCGCAAGGCTATCCGAGTTCACAGGTGTCGTTGCTTATCCCCTTTTTTTCGGCCTGGTGTTCAGTGACTGGCCTTTTTCTTGTTGTTGTCGAGTGCCTGCTGACTTCTTTCTCCCATGCTTTCCGTTGGTCAACAACCAACCACAGCTCTCGTTTAGTTCTTCACTACTCGTACAGGAAGGACTCTCTTTCTGGAGGGAATCATTTTTTCGCAATCACGAATGCCTCAATTTAAAGAGATGGATTTTTCTTTTGTTCTAATTATTCCTTTAGCTAAAATTTTTTCTTATTCTCTAATGAGAGCTCCCTGCATTCCATTTTTATAGGGAAACTGTAGGTTCTGTAACTTTGGATACACTACGGGATCACATTTGTGATCGGCTCGAAAGCTTATTCCAGCTACTTCATGGAGAAAATGTTAGATTGCCCGACGGATTAAGCATCGAAGCCGTTGGGGAGCATATCTACTCAGGCATTGACGACTTAGCTACATTACAAGAGATTTTTGTAGATCTTTTGATTCAAGGGATGGAAAGTCCACATTTTTTTAATGCCTGTTATCAGTTATGGTGTATAATAACGCTTTTCTTTTTTTCGGTATGCCGCTCCGCGAGCAAGGAGCGAGAAAACCAAGTGGGCTGTGGTGATGTCAGAATTTGCACCTATTTGTATCTATTTAGTGATCAGTCCGCTAGTTTCTTTGATCCCACTTGGTGTTCCTTTTCCATTTGCTTCCAATAGTTCGACCTATCCAGAAAAATTGTCGGCCTACGAATGTGGTTTCGATCCTTCCGGTGATGCCAGAAGTCGTTTTGATATACGATTTTATCTTGTTTCAATTTTATTTATTATCCCTGATCCGGAAGTAACCTTTTCCTTTCCTTGGGCAGTACCTCTCAACAAGATTGATCCGTTTGGATCTTGGTCCATGATGGCCTTTTTATTGATTTTGACGATTGGATCTCTCTATGAATGGAAAAGGGGTGCTTCGGATCGGGAATAACCACTAGTGATAGGGCAAAAATCGGGGGGAAGGACAAAGGAAAGAGCGATGCCTACAAACAATCAATTGATTCGTCATGGTAGAGAAGAAAAACGGCGCACGGACCGTACTCGAGCTTCGGATCAATGTCCCCAGAAGCAAGGAGTACGCCCGCGTGTTTCAACGAGAACACCGAAAAAACCTAATTCAGCTCTACGTAAGATAGCCAAAGTACGGTTGAGCAATCGACATGATATATTTGCTCACATTCCAGGCGAAGGTCATAATTCGCAGGAGCATTCTATTGTCTTAATAAGAGGAGGTAGAGTGAAAGATTCGCCAGGTGTGAAATCCCATTGTATTCGAGGAGTCAAGGATTTGCTGGGAATTCCGGATCGAAGAAGAGGCAGATCAAAATATGGTGCGGAAAAACCCAAATCGATATGAATGGAAGATGCCTCTGGAACTTGTTTTTCTCGGTCAGTCGAGGGAACAACCACAACGTTACGCCCCAAAATAGAACTATACGGAGCCCTTCCGAATGACCTAACATATAGTCTACTACACTCTTTCTTGTCTAGTGTAGTAGACTATATTCGCCCGTGTAGGTGAGTGGAGGAAGAATCCAAAAAGAGAAAGGTATTGCAACTAATAGTTGCTCGTTCATAAATTCACTCGACCACTTGTTAGTTTAGTCTTGCTACACTACAGGACACGAGTGACGGGTGAAGTTGAAGCAGACACGGTCAAGTGAAGTCGACTTCACAAGTGATTCAACATAGCATATGGAAATAATAAAGAAGAGAAGGGTCTCGCTTTCAAGTTTATCGGCTGGCAATATGCCGGCAGGTTTAGAATCGGACCCTCGCACCGAGAGAAAACCAGAGCTCTTTCAAAAAGACAGAGACAGAGCAAAAAATGAGTCATTTGCGATTGGTCTCGCTGGGAGGAAAAGTCACTTGCTTCCAAAGATAGGGGACGCAAGGAAAAAGTTGTTTCATCAGGATCCGGTCCCTTCCACCGATAGTGGAGTAAGCTTCCTCTGTCCTCTCTCTTCCAGTCGATCTTCCACTTGTGCTTCCCTCTTAGGTCGAAAGCAAGCTACTGCTTTCCTCACCACTGAGGACTCCGAACTGGTCCCCGCAAAGCCAACTACTGGGCTTGTTCCCTGTTTTTATTGATACCACTTTTTGAATCAATCCCCCACTTCTCTAGCTATCCTTCTGCTTTCTCTTGTGCTGGCCAGCCTTCTGAAGCTCTTTTTGAACTACCGTCTGACATTGCCTGCTGTGAAAGATCAAGAAATGGCTTTACCGGCCCTGTCCAACTGGTACTTTCCTTATGACTCCGACTGTGGTTTACCTGAGATTAGACCGATTCTCCTCCTGCTGCTCAACCAGCTCGGTCTGACCTGACTTTGACCGCTTTCTGATCGCTGGTCAATGAAAACCCTAGATCCTTAGGGTTGGTGTGGCCTTTGCTGGCAGGTTGCCCCACAGGGACTACTCCTTGCTCTTTGCTTTATTGTTAGATGGGGAAGAATAAGGTTAGACTGTCTCTAGGCAGCGAAACCTACGATGTTGGTCTTTAAGTTTGGGAGCATACAAGATGAAAAGAGAGTCATTTTGGTTTCTTATCAAATCGGTGTTAAAACAGTCGCTTTTTCAGACCAAAAAAAATTCTTTAATGCGTGGACCGTAAGCCCCTACTCCTAAGTTGTTGCGGAATTCAGTCCCTTCCAATATGAGTGTCAGACTTGCATCACATTACCTCCTGTGCTAAAAAAAAAGCAGCTAACTGGGAATCCGCTTTTCCTGGACCCGGCAAAGCACCACCCAGTTTCGGCTCCAGCAGTCCGAGCACAGTCAGTGGGACAAAGAGTGGAAGTCGGAGCAAACCGCATAGAAGGGCTCTCATGAAAATGATAGAGTCGTGGAATCCTGTCCCAAAGGGAAGTACTAGTTCTCCCACAAAGAGGAGCTTTCGTGACCAGCAAATAAGTGAGCCGGGGCAGAAAAGGTTTTGAGTCTCAGGAAAGGCAAAAAAGTTGTGCTCAACTGAGTTTGAGAAGGCAATTCAAAGAAGAAGGCAAGCGGTCTCACCCAATCATCGGTCAACTGAGGTTCGGCCTACTCTGAAACTCGCTTATTCCTCTCTAACACTTTCTTCTCCTTTCTAACAGTTAGTTACCGGTCCGACTACCAAACTCTGTTTGCTCAATGAAAAGTGAAGGTAGTCTACCCGCATCGTCAAAGAAGATATCATGATGCTACCTTTTGCGAATGACGACAGTACGGTGATTTCGGCTTTTCAAAAGGGTTACATTGTAGGTTAGATTCCTACTTGTTGAAGATCTATAGTGATGTTATAATGACAATGTTGTAGTTACAGTAGTCTGCCTATAGTATCATTCATTGACGTAGATAACGAGATCACACTCTCGTTGACTACCTGCTTCTAGTGCGACAGAGAATGCAAGCAAACAGAGTCGCCGCTGCCTCTTCTGAGAAAGATTGAGATTAAAGGATTGACAATGTGAAACTATGGAAGGAAAAGGGGTTCCATTGCTTTATGCTTTAACATTAATTCTTCAAAGAATTGATAAGAAACGGGTTCGATGATCGTTTTTCAACATCAAGATCAATTGGAAGTTTAAAAGACGATCCAAAATTCAGAAGGAGACAAGAGTCGATGAAAGCAAGCTTGATCAAAAAGTAGAATCTTTCGAAATAAAGGGCGGTGCTCTCTTTGCAATTGAATGCGCTGTGAAAGAAGATTCCTCTATCCATTTGGACAGATGATCTGATATTCATTTTCAAACTAATGCCACTTGCCACTAATGACCCAAGGAAAGGAAGAACTGAACGGAAAGCAGGGGAAGGCGAAGGAAAGGCTTAGCCTAGCCAGAAAGAAAGTAACTTCACGCACTTAATGTCCGAGATGGAATTAGAATAGGAAGTTCTTCCAGAAGGAGCTCTTACCACCGTGAGAGTATCCGGTGTGTTGGTAAGTGTGAAATTCTAAATTAATAGCCGCTTGGGTTAGAATACGCTGTTCTCGAATAAGCTGTTTTCTACGTCTCTTCTCTTATTCAATTTCGAGTTACCCGGTAATGCCGATCCGACGACCGGATAAGCATCCCACAGCTCTGTGCGTGGCTATCTTTCCCCTTGGATTAACCGCATCAACAGAAAAGACTAGCATCTCTTACAGCAAAAGTAATGATGGAACCTCTGCTATCTCAAAAGAGTCAAAAGAAAGATCTCCTCTTCGCTAGGCTCCTTGGCTCCGAAAAAAGGCAGATGCTCCTGTAGGTAGGAGCTACTTCACTTTCGGTGTTCGGCGCTCCCTTCGAACTGATATCCAAAGATTCCCTGTAACAGGATGGTTTGAAATGATGGTTTATTACAGGTTCTGGTGACATGAATAGGATGAGCATACGAATGAGCCGGAACATGGATAACGTAGTGGTTCGAGCCGGTCGAGAGTAATAGATTACTGACCGAAGACTCTTCAATTGAGATGGGCCGAAGCCCTGCTAGCGAAGGAATGGCATCCAACAGTGTTCTGTCTCATTGGTCCTCTCATGCCAGAATTTGCTTATAAATCCACTTTGTTCTCCCAGAAATAACTTCAATTATAATACATGACTTATGCGTGTTACTTCGATCTGATACCTCTCGAGGAAATGCGCATTTGTATTCTTTTTAGTCTCCCCATCTCGATCTCTACTAATTGGATATGGGACTGGATGAAGGGAAGCTTTATGGGAGAAAGGAGGAAAAGGTCAGGCTAGTCGCTAAAGGCTTTACTCAAACATATGGGGATAGATTACGAAGAAGCCTTTGCCCCGGTAGCTAAGATGAAGTCTGTTCGTCTCCTGCTCTCTATTGCTGCGAATCGAGATTGGCCTCTGTTCCAATTATATGTTAAAAATGCCTTACGGGGACCTACAGGAAGAAGTTTACATGAGTCCTCCACCCGGTTGTGTAAGGGGGAGGAGAACAAGGTTTGCAGACTTTGAAAGCTATCTATGGGCTCAAGCAGTCTCCCAGGGCCTGGTCGAAAACGGAAGCCCGGGTAGAACTCCTTTGTTCAATAATGATATGGAAAAGAAATCCCGGAAAAAAGGGAAAAAAAGAGCTCTACAGGGCTCTATTTGAAGGGTACTGGGGACGAAGTCCAAAGAGGATACCAGCAGAGTCCGACATCCATAGGAATATCGAACATCCTACGAATATACCGTTTACACAGCAGCACACACTTCTCACTCACTCTCTTATAAATAAGACTAGGGGTTAAAGTAGAAGGCTCAGAGACTACCGACTCAAACTTAGACTTGTCGAAAGACTATAAGCTTTGAGCTTAAGAATAAAGACAAGTATAGCTTAACTAACATGTCGGCCTTCTCATCCTTCCGACCTATCAGAGATCGATGGAAAGCTTTTTTATCGCCGCAGCATGCATCATCTGCTTAAAGAGAGAGGATAAGGAAGCGAAACCTCTGTGTGAAACCGCCCAATAAAGTCAGAGATGCCCATTCATATTCATCAACCAACATGTTTTATATGTATAGCTTCAACTCCTCCCTTTCTGAAGAGCAGGTGCCTTTGAATTAAGACTTCCCTTCGCTCATTAGATCTGAACCGCTGGTTAATTTGTCGGATAGAAAGATCTTTGCGAAAGCGAATCAATTGCTTGGGTGATAGCCCTTTAGCCTCTTGTTTGGCGAAAAAGACTCCCATGAGTTGTTATAATAGGTCAAACTATCTCCTGGTAAAAGGGTACTGGAGTCATAGCGGCGGCCATAACCCTTTCTTCATTGGTTCATGTTGTGCTTCCCGACAAAGTCCTTTTTCCTCTATGCACAGAAAGAAGTGGAAAAAAAGAAATGAAAGCTTATGCTGCCTTCTTTCGTAGCTCTTTCTCGTCGAACCCTTGTTGCCACCCTCGGGTGGACATAATTGGTACACTAATTCTTTGATTTGGAGAGAGGAGTGACTCACCAATCCATGAGTCATTATACTCCGCGGATTAAGGATTAATGCGAAAGAAGCGGGGAATTCTTTAACTTCCACATCCCACTACCAAATGGAGGAAAGGACCCCACCTCGATAGTTGGCTTTGAAAGACCGACGCGCGCAGTGGAATTAGGAGTAGGGCATAGTGGAACTAGGAATAGCAGTAGGAAAGAGATTCCTTCGTCGGGAGAGCTGGCACTAACTAATAAAGAAAGGATGGTAGGGTTGGTTGGCCAGTTCCGGCTTGCTCCGCCCCTATTACTCCTGCCCCACAAGCCGTCGCTCGAACGAATCAAAGAATTTCTCAGAAGCAGAATGCTCTGTAATTGAAGCTGAAGATAAAGAGTCAGCGAAGGGAGAAAGATTTGAAACCTACCATTTGGGCTTAGTTCCCGAGTCTAGTTTCCAGGGAGAAAAGAGAGGCAATGATAATTGTTTTGGTGCCGCCTGTTCTTGATTTGGTTGTAAAGAACCTCACTTAAGCAATTCTTGTTATTGTTATTCTATCTTAGAAGTAGTTCCTATATTTTTCTTCTTTTCTTGCTGGAGTGCGCTAGCGCTTTACTTTAGTTTTATCGCCTGTTCCTTTCGTGGGGGATCAAAGACTATAGGAGGAAAAAGAATGCATTAGCCTATATTCCCGACATGGATGGTTCAGCCCTTCAACCCGATCCAATATTCTATCTTTCCCCGACGCTTTCCATCCAAAGCTTTATACTAACTTTTCCTTACCACTCGGCTGGCATGATTGGAGGAGATGCCCCGCCCGCTTTTTGCCGTCCAACCTGGAATCAAATCTATTCCTTTATGCCGGGTGGTAGAACTATCGATTCAATCGAAAGGCTAGGAATCGTCTTCCCCTATGCCGACACTATTACAACTAATATCTAAAGAAAGGGCAGGATATTAGATCTAGTTGATTGGCTGGGAAAGCTTTAGCGGGAAGAGATAGCACTGGCGAGTGACTTCAGTCGATAGCAAATCAAGTAGAGCTTTATAGGTAAAAGGACAGAATAGGGAAGGGCAGCTTATTATAACTGGTTAGATAAATGGTAAAAGGTAAGATTAGGTTTTATAGAAAAGGGGAAGAATCCAAGCGCCATTATCGAGGAATTTTATTATTAGTATTAGTAAGATAAGAGAATGAAGCGGGCCGGGATGGATTTTTGAATCCATCCGCGAGGAAGACAAAAGCGAGAACGGCCATAACCGAATTGTCTTCCTATAACCGAGGAGAAAGCGCTCTTCCCTCTCCTTCTTACCGAAACCTTTATTTCATCCATCCCTTTCTTCTGCTCATTGTACCCAGTAAAGAAACACCGTATCGCCTTCTTTTCCAACTTTGTCCTCAACTGGTCGGGCACAAAGACGTAGCAAACGCACCCAAATACTCTGAAATGTTAAACAGTCGGCTCTTTATTGTACAATACCTGGTATGGCGAGAGAAAACCAAGCTTCGCTTGAGGCAATCTGTTGATGACATGGGCTTCCGTCATCATGCATTCGGCCCGGCTGCACATTCTTCGCATTCATCATGCGGTTTCGCCAAGATGTCGATTCTTCCTCTCCGCGACTCCGTTCTGCTGTGTAGTATAAGAGCAGGCAAACTGTCTGCGAATCCCGTGCTTTTCAAGTAAGCACCAACTTCTGTGATGTGTATTCCCCTCCAGAGTCTGTCCTCAAACATAGTTTTCTTTGCCTTTACTTTATAAATATCATTCTCCACTAAGCTTCTGAACTCCATGAACTTTTGAAAGACTTCGGACTTCTCTGCTAAGAAATATACCCCGCGAGTAATCATCAATAAATGATTGCATATAACGCTTACCTAAGCATGATGGAGTGGAGACTCTGCCAAAGACGTCTGCTTGAATGAGCTGGTCAACTTCTCCCCAGTTCTGTACATGCGCAAAGAATGTCTGAGTCCCTCTTCCTTTCCTGAACCTGTGAGAACACTCTAAGAATATGCCAGCCGTTCAATATTTGAGAAATTTCATCCATCACAATAATGTAGTTTTTATGTGGTTGAGTAATAGGGCGTAGCTTCCCAGGTTTATTGGGTTTTGGAATAAACGATCTATCTATACATAAAAAGGATAAAACCTAAAGAAATACTCCCTTAATGCCTTATCAATGGAAAGGTCTTCGAAACTATGAATCTTTCATCTCTTCCCCTCCCGCGATAAGGACGTGTCGAAGTGAAAGCCCCTGGGATTATTGAACGTAAATCTGTGCACGAGCCTATGCAAACAGGGTTAAAAGCGGGGGATAGCCTGGTTCCTATAGGCCGCGGTCAACGAGAACTTATAATCGGGGATCGACAAACTGGAAAAACTGCTAGTCGATCTACCGGATCAACTTCTGCCTACCCCGCCCGGTCAAGGGAGTGTTTTTTCTTCAACGGGAGGCCAGCCTATTATTCCACCCACGTCTATCCATAAGTAGTGAGAGCGAGCTTGGTTCTCCGGCGCCTGGCTATTTCCCCCTTCCAGGGGGGGTACTTGATTGATCAGGAGAAAGGTCCACTTTTTCCCCCTTATGATATGGGGGTCGTTAGCGCTACCAGTGCATTTGTTCCTCTGCTTGTCCGCTACCCTTAATAATGCCTTCCGTCAGTATGAGTGAGCGTGTTTCCCAGCTCCCGGTCTTTCTAAACAACAACAGGTTCTAATAAATTCAGCCTTGTCATGTCTGGTTGAGGTTAGAATTCATAAAGGTGGGTAGAGATGGCCGCAGTAGATTCTTCCGACCGAGTCCCAGTGGCAGAGTCTTGAGGCATAGGCAGTCAGAAATCAAAATCGTGGTCGATCTTTCTCAGGCTATCGAATCAGCAAGGGTTCTAGAATAGTAAAGGCTACCCGATAAAGGATGGCTGGCATTCATCAGTACGTGGATCCGCCGTAGGGGTTGGTTCAGCCACTCGACGACCGGCACTTGCCATTGAAAAACCAATTGTAGTGCTTTATGCAGCGGGGTACCGCGATCGAACGTCACCGGAACGCCCCGATATGAGAAAGCCATTTCGGGTGCGGTAGATCACCCGAATTACTACACGAAATTTGTGGAATTGCAAAAGGCAAGTGAACTCGGCAAAACGGAATGCTTTGTGAAAGGTTCTTGATCCATTTGCTGTTCACCGCTCAGCCCATAGCCCCATAACTATAGGGGGGGACTAATAAAACCACACAACTGATACATCGGAATAGCATCCTGATTCGTTTTGCGTATAAACTAAAAAAGTAGCGCACTCAATCCAGTCTTCGCACGAAAAAAGAGGTCTCTAAACGAGACCCTCAAATCTCGCTCGTTAAGGCGCTTTCACACTCACGTCAACCGTTGAGACCCGCATGCGCGTCTCACACCTGCGCATCGACGTCTTGAGCGACTGAGAGCCTTGATCCAACACCAGGTGCAGTCGCAATCCGCAGAAGTCGCTTCAATCGAAGGTCGCGCAATCGCCAATAAAGACATTGCTCTACAACTCCTTAGAGGTTTGAGAGTGGAAGAAGATTCATCACCGGGCTGGAGATATCCGAGATATAAGAGCAGAAGAGGCCAAGTGGAAGGTAGCCAACTGCAAGACATAAAGGCCTTTCAGCAGGCAGTCAAGCAGAAGTCTCGGAGGGGATTTTGGGACGGAGTGACTCGACAAAGGAAGAGGAACAAAGTAGCTTGACCGATAGGTTACGGGACCGCATACTGACTTTTTTGAATTTGAATAGAAGAAACCGCCGGAGCCAAGAATAGGAGTTTGTTTTGGCCGACGAAAGGTTCGGGCTAATGGGCCTCTTTCAATAGATTCATTTCCGCAGTCGAGTGATTTGACCGATTGATTCGAAATCGGTTCCACTTCATTCAAATCCCTCGCGATTGATTGTTGGAAGAGTTTTCACCGAAGCCGGTTACCGCCTTCCGGGCCCAGCTACTGAGGGCGTTAAGCTTGATGAATAACCATCCGATAGATAATCCCACCCGGCCTAGCTATCGTAATGCGTCCCGATGCCAAAGCTTCCTGAACCTACTGAAGCGAGGAATACTAGGATCAGAGCGCTAGCATCCCTTGCTCTCTATCGATTGCTCACTGCCGTCTCATCCGAACAGGAATAGAACCGGGGGCACACTTCCCATTTGTTCCCGTCCCAATGTGACCATCGATAGCTTTCTCTATTGAAATGGAATCCCCGGTCCTATCTTTCTCAATTCATCGATCGACGGCCGCCCTACTTCTAATGATAGATAGAAAAGGTGGGAGAGGGGCGGAGACAGTCGACCTTTAGGGATCATTGACGGCAAAGGTACAAAAACAAAAACTACATGCCATACGTACGTCAAATGGTAGGGCCCATTACGAACAGTCATTAAGGCTATCCCCAATCTCGCTCGGCTCGGGGCGTTGAACAGGGCGGGATTGATCGATCTACATCAAAAATTCCGGCTTCCCCTCCCAGGAGCGCATCTACAGAATGGAGAGAGCACGCACCACACTCCTGCTATACCAGGGCCTTTAGCTTTCACTGGGAAGAAGAGATGACTTCCAGCTAGCTTTTTTCCCTAAACCTAACCAATGAATGATAGGCCGGCTTAGGATAATAGAAAATGAATTCACTTTCAGTAATCGGAGGCAGGTCAGGTTTTTATCCCAGCTTCTTCAGTTTGCGAATGGGGCCGGACCAATGCTACGAGCTTCCGGAATCCAATGGAATCTTCGTAAAGTCGATCATTACGAGTGTTACGATTCATTCGATTGGCAGGCCGCTAAGGTCGATTCATAGCCTCTCGAGCACAACCCATATTCATGCAAGGATTGGTGATTGAGGATCCATACAGAATTTGTTGAAATATCTTAGAGATCAAGGCCGCTAAGGGCTTTCTTCAGGAGAGATGAATACTATATAGTAATAGTAATAGTAGCGACAGGGAATTCTTTGGCGTTGAATCGGGTCAGGAAGAACAAGTTGTTCCAGCTCCGGGGAACAGATTCATCTTCGAAGCATTTTTCCCTTCCTTACTCTATCAAGAAAGTAAAAAATTCCTTTTATATAAATGATTAACTCGTCCAAGAACCTCCTCAGCTTCACTCTGAACGACTAACTAGGGCGATGCCTACTCCTTCTACTCTTTGGACGGAGTACCGTTAAGCCTAAGTCTGGACAGCTTCTTGCGGGCTCAGAGAAAGTCTAACTGACAAGCCTTATTAGTCTTGAACACTAACTCATACTTATATATCAATAGGTGTTGCGCAATAACTTCAGCTTAAGCTTAGAAGCTTCCTTACTAAGCTTTCAGTAAAGTAAGGACTATGAAACTATAAGAAGAAAGCACTACTTCCTTACTCTATCAAGTAAGTAAGAAATTCCTTGATTTAGGAGTTCAAGCGGAAGGGAAGAAGAGACATGGCATGCGCCTAATGCGCTGTTCCAGATCCGCTGTTTGCATCGCGTGAAGGCATTCCGCTTTGGGCTCGAACTCGAAGCTTTAGCATGAAGCTGTGGGAAATAGAATAGAGAGGAAAAGCCACTTATTTGAGTGAAATTCACTCTATGAATGTCACAGAATAAGTGGTTGAGATAATAGATATGAAGACTGAGCATGCGGAGAAGAGTGTAATCTTACCCGCTCTTTTAAGGGAGTTCAGTGATCCTCGGGATAATATCCTACCTTAATGAAACTTTGCTTTCTTGAATGGCTTCTCTAAATTCCTCTTTTTCAAACTGACTAATGAACGAACCCTTGTACACCTGTCGCCATATCTCACGAATTGGATTTGAACCAATATCAAGCTACTTGCCCTTTAGTAGATCGTGAGTGGGTCTGTCGTCCTCCTCATTATAGTCCTCCTAGAATCAATAGCATTTCGTCGGAATACATCCTGTCTTTTCACCTTCGTAGTCCTATGCATAGTCAGTACTATAGCCCCAATCATGGCTACTAATAAAATAAGACTAGGAACCAAAAACCAGACGAAATAGTAGGTATAAAGTAAATTGCCCAATGTTTCCAAATTAGTCCAACTTCGTACCTTTCTGGCATAAACCGTATATCTCAGAGAGGTCGTATTTCTTTGGGTTGGTAGTAATGGAATGCTTTCATTATCTAAAATGAAGAAAATTTCCCACCAAAAGATCAGTCCAATAATACCACTCACTGGTAAATAGCGCAATACTTCTTCGTGAATCTCCGCTATTTGAATATGGAACATCATAACAACGAATAGGAATGAAACGGCTATCGCTCCTATATGAACTACTGGGAAGATCATAGCGAAAAAGTCGAGACCTAACAAAAGAAGTAAACCTGAAGTGTTGCGAAAGACTAGGATGGGAAACGAAACAGAATGTACCGGATTTTTAGCACGTACAACCATCAAACCAGAGACCAAAGCAGGGCTTGACAAAACAGAAAGTATCATGGTACGTCGTCCTTCCCTGAAATGGAACTTTCATGCTGGAGCAAGAACTAGCATGAAAGTCGATCTATTACGACCAGCGCGGTTGTTCGTATTTCATTTTCTTCTTCCAAGCCAAGCCCTTCAACGAAAGCACTCACTGAGTTACTTACAGAATCTCAAATCTCTCTCGACGCCGAGAATTTTTTATGTGTCCAGGTCGATCAGAGGTTCGCCTTCCTTCTCCCCCACCTTTTAGCGTTCTGGGCCCCTGAAAAAATAAAGAAACCCGAAATCAAAAAGAAAGAAGAGAAATTGGGCCATGTTTCTCGAGAGAGGCCGCCTTCTCTCAGGCCAGCAGTCTTCTACTTCTAGTCGACTGCTCTATGATGGGCTTCCCTGTTTCCTGGGCTCTGCTCGCTCGTCTACGCTCCGACCCAAATAATTGAAAAACTTGAAGAACATTCCTTACTCTATATTTTAAGTAATAAATTCCTTGCCTGCATTAAGATTTAAAACTTGTCGTAAAAAAAAAGGGCAATCAATCAGAATCAAGAAAAAAAATGGAAATAGTGAATCAAGATCTAGATGGATCCCTATCTTTATCTCTATCCACGGGGATACCTATCTATATGGAGAGAGATCTATCTATGAATCGATCTAGACTATCCTCTATCCGGATAGATATGTCCCTATGAGCGACTACGCCGATCTTTATATGTTTTGGCCACGTCCGTTTCCGCTCCGAAGAGGAAGGTTTGGATCTTTCAATCTTATGTCGTGAGGAATGTGACCTATGTTAGGTCCATAAGATACCACAGCTTTTGGTGTTCTATGATTCACCTCCGAATAATGAGTAGGTAGTTCGATCCTTTTGATTTTTCTCTTCATAGTAAACTGATGGGGGGATGCGGAACAATAGGTCGAATTACTATATAAAGAAGAGTTGTAAACTATAGGACTTCTTGTTCGAGTAGGAAGATTTCGGTTTTTCTCGTTCCTTCTCTTCGATAAGAATAGGGATTTGAAATGATACAAATTCCTCTTCATTCTGTTGTGCTCAGCGAAGAAACTGCCTAAGCATACTTTTTCGGATCCAAACTTCTTTGTTCTTTCTAAGTCTTCTTCTTGCATAGAAGAACGCAACTGTTGCAAAAACCGGGATTTTAGTAGTAGGCGGCATCCCCTCAACGTTTTGAGTAGACGGAACCATTCTGTTTTGGTTCTTCTCCACATTCTTACCGGGTGATCCAGGAATTTGCCTATGATTTTTTCAACTGATATTTCGATATAGAAGGATCTCCTTATTTCTTCACCGCGGGTTCTCACATCATTTTCTTGAAAAGATATTATATCACCGTGGGATACTTTAAAATGAGTAATGCTTACTATTCCATTATTCACACAAACCCTTCGATGACTTATCGGCTGCCTTGCTTGAGGAATAGTTTCACGAAAATGGAGACGAACCGGAATAACGTCCGATCTTGTTTCTGGATTGAGTGGAAAAGGGATATATGAAGTTCGTTCTTTTCCTCTGTGCATCTCTGTGATGGGTAAATCCCCATGAAAAAGGGGCAACTTTCGTGTAGTTTGTGATTGGATGTAACTGTTAAGATTTTTTCTCGGATAAATCTTTCTCTTAATAGATCTCTTCTTGTTCCTCAATCTTCGGAGAATGCGGCGTTGTATTATTGTAAGTTCTCTGTTCCAAACATTTCCTGAAAGTAGACGACAAGTTTTAAATCTTAATGCAGGCAAGGCATATCTCGTTGAATCAGTCTTTTTCGTCACACCGGGGCTATGAGAGTCGAACCCAATTCTTCCGCGACCCCTCACGAATAACGAGAAAACATGTCTCTTATATACGAAAATTTCTGCTTTTTGAAAAGAAAGGACCGCCGATCGATGGACTACCGTAACTGCTTGAACCGCTACGTGGGCTTGATCGCTTCCGAGCAGAATACCCTTCGTGCCCCATTGGCAAGGAATCGTCTGTGCACATTTATTAGATAGATTCCCAAAATCGGCTTTGAACATTCTCTTTGAGGAATAGATGCGAAGAATAGTGCTCTTGCGCTTGTACCTCCTTCTTCCTAGCATAAGCTTGCTTTCATCGAAAGATAGACAACTCAAAATTCCTTTTTCATGTCCATCAGCTCCTTCTCAAGCAGCAACGGATATTTCAACAAAACCATTCACATCGGGTTATTTAACACTGACAACATCTGATAGTCTAACAACGGATACGGGGATAAGACCAAGAACTCCTACGATCCCAACTGAATTACATCCAGCCTTCGATCGTCATTGGCTTATTCAATGGGAATTTCTCGAGTGAGATTCATACTGTCTTCTCTTATGATCTTTCTAGTTAGCGCTCCTTATCCTACTCCTAGGATTCAAGTACTGGACCCTCTATTGAAAGCAGTTCCTTACTCCAAGCCGGAAAGCGACGAAAGCAATCCGGTCAATGAATCTTTCTAAAGGCTTGGTATCAGTGCATTAGCGCTTCAGTCTTCCATTCCAGGCAAGCAAGCCAGGGAAGCAATGCCCTCCTGGACCTGGAGTTCCTTCTCCCCCTAAACTTTCCTGCCCTTCCCGCTTGACTTTCCGTCCCGCCATTTCTTCTTTCCATCTACGTGCGAGATCAGAGCTTCAAAACAAATTGAACATACCGCTCCGTGGGCTTCTTTCGAAGCTGGCTATTTCGTCCACCCGAGATAGCTCTCACGACGGTATGAAAAAGAACAACTAAAAGAATCTCAAACACCTATATTGCTCTAACTATCCTTCAACATCCCTCTGGAAAGTCCGTGAAGTGACCCACGGGTGTGTGACACGAAGGTTAGTTGAAGGTAGGTGCTTTGATTATCGCGTCCCCTTTCTTACGCTCTTGGAGGCAGGGATTAATATCATATCAAGTAAAGGGGCAACTGAACACTAACCCAACGATGTTGCTTCGTCGGAGGATGGGATGTTCTCGGACCGAGGTCACAAAGGATAACCTTACAACACTCGAAAGTGAATACCTGTCAGTCAGATAGATCTTTCTCCAGAACACCTTATCTAAGCGTCTAGTGTCATGGTTTGATCAATCAATAGAATTCAAAGAAAAGGGGGAACCTCTAGTAGAATAGAAGGAAGAAGATTCTGCCATCGCTTAATCAAGCGCTACTGCTTCATTGAATTGTGTCGGCTGAGTCAGAAAATGTGGTCTTTTATGCAGCTGAGTCCTCTGTCTCCCGGCCTTCTTCTATCATCAGCCTAGGGATAAGAGATCATAGATAGTCCAGCATAAGCCCAGAGATCGGGGAGAATAGTCAAGCGTTAATGCCTATAAAACTAGAAAAGAGGTAGGCAGGAAGGTTGACCGTCCTTCATTGAAACTGAAAGGGAGGGCTCACCCACTTATAGAAGAGTATGGGTCGACCCCAGCCAATCCTTTTCTTTTGATCTTCGAACCCCAGTTTCGCTCGCCTAAGGGTCATCCAAGATACGATTCGTTCACAGCCGATTCTAATTCTATCCATCTACATGAAGAAAAGTCTCTTTTTCCCGGTCTTTTCGAAGGCGTTGAAAGCTGGGATAAGTTTAGGAGGATGGACATGATGTTATAAGTTTCATCTTTCTGTGCATGCCCGTCTAGAGATCAACGCTATAAAACACTAGGATAGGAGCGTCCCTCTCCATAATCACGATCTACTAAAAGTAAAGTAGCGCCGATATTCGTTCCAATCCAATTCGTGAGATAGAAATGCTCTTTAGCCGGGTAGTCCCCTCGTTGGGTAATTAGGCTATGTTGCCTAATATTTTTCCGGGTTCTATTAATAAGTCGATTCCCAGATTCTTTCACTCACAAATCATTGAATCCGGCTCCTCATCTCGATCACTCTGGGAAAGACAGACTGACGAAGCAAAGCACCTACCAGGACGGAAGCCCTTTTCTAAATCACCCAGCGCAGATACGATAACATCGGCAACAGCGGAGCGGAGAATTTCACTTCACTTGCATCGGTGAAATGAATCAATTGCAGCGGATGAAATAGCAGCCGAGTCGAGCTTCAAACCATCTACCCGATAGGGAGAGGAATTAAATCCGCATGCATACATAACTTACTTTTTTCGAAAGCTTCAGAAGTGGAAGTTACATAGAGTCTGGTGGTATCGTATATAAGAAAAAGGCAGCTTTTAGAAGTGATCCACCTCACAAACTAGAAATATCACTTAAGAGAAGAAAGCTGTTAGCCTAGGAAGGTATGCCACAAGGCTATCCGAGTTCACAGGCGCCCCCATCTTTATTGAGATTGGGTTGGTGTTCAGTCAGTCAGGAAAGCCGGCCCAGTTGATTGATCTCTACTTTACCAGCTCATGAACGGCATTCGCCAGACTTGAGCAGTAGGTTTCGACTCGGTCAGCTGTCTTGGACTTCAGCCAAAGAGAATGAATTGACTGTGCTCGATCCGATCAACGAAAATCAATCCTGAAAGAACATAGATAAGAATCGAAATCGTTCAGTACGCTAATCTTGACAGTTTCCATTTTCGATTGAGAAAGCGGTGGGTCCAGTGAGCTCTCCAATAGTGCACCGAAACGGGGCCGGAGAGACGGTCAACCTTAGATCGGCTAAGATCGAATTGAACTGTCTTTGATTGAGCGACTCCTGCCCGATTTTAATTTCCGTCCCCGCGGGATCAATTGACTTTTATGAGTATCCAGCGTCGTAGCGCGTCTCTTTAGATAGAGTCGTGAGTAGTCTCTTTCAAGTTAGGTAAGTGAAACTCTGGTCTGGAGGAAAACCCTACAATAAAGGAAAGCTTGCTTAGTAGTTATAAACTCAGCCGTCTAACCTTTACTTCCCTACGAAGCTTAGTTAGACTTATACCTTGTAACCCAAGCTCCTTAGTTCACCCCGGTTCCTTCTATTTAGATTCTTTATTCAGGGCGAGAACTCTTTATTAACCTTTCTTCTCTATCTTTACGGGACGGATATAGTCGGGTCGGATATCAGCCATCTGACCCATTATCTTTCTCTTCAACCTTTGAGTAGACCATAGGCGGGACTGAGACTGGGCTTGCCCTACCGCTGCTCCAACCAAGTGAATGAGCTAGTCTTGGCTAGCCTGGGTTCACTATAAATGCCATCTATCGCACTTTATTTCCCCACTTCAAAAGTGAGCCACTTAGAGTTCTCCCTATTTACCGCCTTTGATAGCTTGAAAGCAAAGGTGAAGATTCCATCTTAGCCAAGGACCCCAAGAACCCGCCAAAATATCTCATCCCCCCTTCATTGAGGAACATGAATTGGGTCTATCGTAGCTTAACTCCTTGAAAAAAGTTTTCCAATAAATTAATTTCCTAGAATAGGAATAGCTCATTTGAATGACGAAACTCTTCTCTTCTACGTCAGCCTTCGAGCTGAATCCATTTCGAGTCAATAATTCCATATTCCATCATCCCTCGCTCGTTGACTTTGTTCATAAAATCTTTCAATCTCGTACCTAGCTTTTTCAAAGAAAAATACTAGGTTGTAATCCCTAAAAACTTCTTCTATTTACATTATCGTAGCAACAATTGGGGTGACCCCCTCTTTCCAGGTGAGAAAATCTCTTTCGTAGTACTATACTTGGCCATCTAGGATCAATCCTTCCTGAAACCAGGTCTGATCACTTCAACTTCTTCGCGTTCTGTTCTTGGAGCCCGTAGAAATCAAGTCTTAGTCTCGGTAGTGCGAGAAGTGTAATGCTTTGTGTTTTATGTTAATATAGTTGTTGCGGTGGCACCAAAGCACCCTAGGAAAGAGAAAGATTCTCGTCTTTTATAAATTATTTTTCCCCGTTTGAGAAGTAACCTCCTTCCGTTAGTGTAATTAGTGAATGAGTGCTCCTTTCTTCGTTATCTTTGATTCCGAGTATTTAATAAGCTCTTTCCTAGGCAATCGCTGCAATCATTTAATATATGTATAGATTTCTTATAGTGTAGTATGCCTGGCAGAAAGCCCAACATGTGTATCTTGTAGCTGGTGTATTCCGTTGTAATGGTAGTCTCTGCTCTATGCCCTATTAGGAGGATGCTTTAAGCAACCCTCTTCTCAAAGGGATTAGGCAAAATAAGAAGTTTATGCTTGCCTTACTCTATCAAGTAAGTAATAAATTCCTTGCTTCCTATTATATTTATAATTGTAGTGTGCACTATACTAAATATTAGCTTAAGGTAGAAGAAGCATTCCCGACTCACGCACTCTTTCCCTGGGATAGTGGGGGTTCGACGTAGTTTAGAGTAAAAGATCGGGGCTAAGGATGGCTTTTCTCATTAGTATGACCTGCCGTTCTGCAGATTAAGCCTCGCTTTAGGAAAACCGGATGGGGTTGTCGAATAATTATTTCACACACAGCTACAATTTTTATTCCTTTTCTAGGATAAGGATAAAAGAGCTCCACTTCTTTGTATGTATCCTACCCTGGCCTGGGACCTGAAATGGAACAACTAACTAACTTTGCCAGTTGCTCGGTGCTATCCCCCTTCCCTTGTTGAGTGCTCAGCTACAGTAAAAGTACAAGAAGCGGCTCCTTCGGGCAAGCCCTTGCCTTGGGTTTGGGTACGTCTGAAACGGTAGATTTTTGTACGGCTCCTCGTGAGAGACAGGATCTCCTGGTTCGTCGACGTCTGAACAACGGGGTCGAAAGCCTCTGTGAACTACGTCCACCCTTGTCTCTGTAGTTCTTTTTTCGGCGAATCCTTCATATGACGCCTAAGTTTGTCTATGTCCCCTCAGGACCGAGGTATTTCCTCTTTCTCTTTGGCTCGCATACCTATATATGCTCAGCACTAACTTTCACTTTTTCTTTAGGATCATAAACTGTATAGCTAATGGGACTGGGCATTATTATCTTTTATCTAAAAAATCTCTCAACCTCAAAAATTTCTTTTGCGCGACCCTTGCCTCTAGCGCAGTGCGTTAAAGCGGCGCTTCTTTATATTCGTATTTTGAATCTACTTTCTTCAGCTTGAAAAGCCTTGTTCCGGAGCAATGCTATCTTCTGTTAGAAACGCATAGGGTCCCCCTACTTAAACAGTGCAAATTAACCTCGATGAAACTTCCTCCTATGCCTTATCGGGCGACCCCGTGGGTTATGTTTTGGTGTAAACTTCAAAAAATGCTTATGATGTCCATCAATTTCTGTTTTTCTGGGTGTATACGGGAATGCCGAGGCCGAGGACATGGAATCATAAATTGAACCTTAGAGTGCTTGACCCGTGACCTGTCTTGTTGCTCCCTGGGCAAAGAGAAACTAGATGTTTTCCCATAAATCGGTCAATTCTGCCTTGTTAGTGCTCTATTAAACCGGAAACCGGCTTTCTTTAGTCGTCCAGGTCTGATCACTGATCACTTCACATCAACTCAGCAGAAAGCTAGATTATAAACTTAGGAGTGGAAAGCAGCTTAAGAGTGACAAGTATCGGAAAGAAGAACCCCATGGCATAATAATCAGGCATTAGAGTAGGCTCTCAGCCGGTCTCTTTTTTTGTTGGTGTCTTGTCCTTCACACGATGAGTAAGTGTCTCTCAACGCAGCGACAGAAGCGTAACGAGTGGTCCTCTGAACTAAACCAGATATACGATGTATGCTAACCTTCCATGTATAGGCATACCTATTGCCTGATCAGGTGCATTTCACGCTTCTACGATTGAGTACGAAACTTCTTAACCTGATCGTCTTTCGAATTACGCCCTTCAAGGCACTCATCACTCTTCGAGCACGGTCGTATTGACTTTTTTCGGAAATAGCAGCATCAGCTTGAGAATGATCTATTATTTCCTTTCCCGGACCAACCTTCTAAAAGAAAACCCCTCATCTGCTTCATCTGTGTCGTCTTAAAAAGACTCAATATCGTAAACTTATGTGGACTTTTATTATCTAGCAGTTCCTGAGTCTCTGCCCTAAGAGTGAGTTTTGGCCTATGTTGAAAAGTCAGGACCAGTGACATATACTGTCTTTCTTTCAGCAGCATCTTGAATTATCAAGGATAAGCTAGATCACAAAGAGATAGGGGGAAAGAGGGTCCCCCTGTTTAAGTCCCCTTTCCGGTTTAAAGAAAGGAGTTACTTAACCAAAGCACAGAGAGACTAGTGGTTCTGAGACAGTTCATAACAGACTTAGTGAATTGAGAGGGGAATAAAAAGGAGACTTTGCTCAAGATACTCCCAATGGACCCAATCATAAGTCTTCTCAAGGTCATGTTTACGGCCATAAAGAAATCCAGCTTTGGATTTCCTAATTGAATGAAGAATTTCTTGGGCTATGAAGAAATTGTCACTGGTTTGTCTTTTGGGCACAAAACTAGCCTTCAGGGGACCTACAATGCTAGGAAGGAGGGGTCAATCCTCTTTCTTTTTTCTGTGTAAAAAATATTGTATTGTAGAGGACATTACAAAGGGATATAGGTCTTAATTGATAAACGGACTCTTGGTTAGCCCTTTCTGGGAATCGGAGAAATTAGGGTTTTGTTCAAATCCATCCTCCAACCCATCCCGCCCCAACGAAGATCTTGTTGATCATGTTAGAAAACAAAGGAAAGCACTTTCAAGAGATCCTAGGCCGAAAGCCATTTCTCGATAGTTTAGTGAGCCCCGTACTGTTTATCATCTGCGCAGCTTTATTCATTTCATTCCTCCAGCGGGTCACGAAAGCAGAGAGTGTCTCCTTTGGTTCTTGCTTAGTAGGCGAACATTCTCTCCGAGTCACATCAAACTCCGTATTATATTGATACTGCTTGATGAATTATGCACAGATCTTCTCCCAAGTGCTGATCCTGTCGGGTTCAAGGGTACTATACCACCCTTGCGCGGCACCAGTGAGGGTTGATGGGAAGCATTGGGCCAAACTATCTGCTGACAACTTCCATGGAGCCATGAGTCTCACATACATCCTTAAATGGGACCTTGGACAGCTGGTTCCATTAAACTGGTCCATCTTAGGCATCGCAGATTTCATGGGCAAGGTAGATTGAGTGTATGCGGGCCCAGTGATGTCTAGAAAATCCTCATCTTTATTCACGCAGCACACCTTCCATCTTCTCGACTTTCTGAGCCAAAGTGGGATCTGCAGGGGGTGCAACAGGCCTGGCTTCTTGTGCCGGTAATCCATACTGCTCGACGAGATCATAGGGATCATACTGGTAAGGTGGTGGGTCTTCCTCGGGAATGCTGCACAAAAGACGTGGGAGTTCAGATTGCCAATTCTTTTCAATCATGGTATGCAATTGAAATTCGTGTACATGAAGATGAAGGGAAGAAGTTTATTAGGCTTAGAGCTGAGATTAATGTAATGAAGCCTATCCGCCGAGGTGTGAAAGTCCAGGAAAAGCCTAAGGTTACCCGGCCTCGGGAGACAACAGATTTGATTCATGTCTCTGCAGCTGTATCTAGTGTGTCACGCTGGGAATTGATAAACGACTTTCTATCTCCGTTGAAGTGAAAGCTTACTTGATCGATGTATGGGATATACCTGAAAGGGCAGTGCCACAAGGCTGCTACGCACCTG